GCTAACGTAGCTTAATTAAAGCATAACACTGAAGATGTTAAGATGGACCCTAGAAAGTCCCGGAAGCACAAAGGCTTGGTCCTGACTTTACTATCAGCTCTAGCTAAACTTACACATGCAAGTATCCGCGCCCCTGTGAGAATGCCCTCAGTTACCTGCCCGGAAACAAGGAGCTGGCATCAGGCACGCTTTCACACGCAGCCCAAGACGCCTTGCTTAGCCACACCCTCAAGGGAACTCAGCAGTGATAAACATTAAGCCATAAGTGCAAACTTGACTTAGTCAAAGCTTAGAGGGCCGGTAAAACTCGTGCCAGCCACCGCGGTTATACGAGAGGCCCAAGTTGATAGGTACCGGCGTAAAGCGTGGTTAAGGTTAACACAAACTAGAGCCAAACACCATCAAAGCTGTTATACGCACCCGATAGTATGAAGATCCGCCACGAAAGTGACTCTAACCATACCCCTGAATCCACGAAAGCTATAAAACAAACTGGGATTAGATACCCCACTATGTATAGCCTTAAACCTTGATAGAATAACACAACCCCTATCCGCCTGGGAACTACGAGCACCAGCTTAAAACCCAAAGGACTTGGCGGTGCTTTAGACCCCCCTAGAGGAGCCTGTCCTAGAACCGATAACCCCCGTTCAACCTCACCACCCCTTGTTAAGACCGCCTATATACCGCCGTCGTCAGCTTACCCTGTGAAGGAAATATAGTAAGCAAAGTTGGTAAAACCCAAAACGTCAGGTCGAGGTGTAGCGTATGAGGTGGGAAGAGATGGGCTACATTCTCTACTATAGAGTATACGAACGGTATATTGAAACATATACCCAAAGGAGGATTTAGCAGTAAGTAAAAAATAGAGCGTTTTACTGAAACTGGCCCTGAAGCGCGCACACACCGCCCGTCACTCTCCCCAAGTTTATTAAAACATATTAATTAAAAAATTAGCCAAACCAAGGGGAGGCAAGTCGTAACATGGTAAGCGTACCGGAAGGTGTGCTTGGAAAAACCAGGCTGTAGCTAAAATAGTAAAGCGTCTCCCTTACACCGAGAAGCCGTCCGTGCAAATCTGACCAGCCTGATGCCTAATAGCTAGCCCAAATTATCTCACCAAAAATTAATTATAAATACCCCTTAATTAACTTAAAAAATTTAAACAAACCATTTTTCCACCCTAGTATGGGCGACAGAAAAGGAACACGGAGCAACAGAAAAAGTACCGCAAGGGAAAGCTGAAAGAGAAATGAAACAACTTGTTTAAGCCGCAAAAAGCAGAGATTAAAACTCGTACCTTTTGCATCATGATTTAGCCAGTAAAACTCAAGCACAGTGCCCTTTAGTTTGATACCCCGAAACTGAGCGAGCTACTTCAAGACAGCCTATTTAATAGGGCAAACCCGTCTCTGTGGCAAAAGAGTGGGAAGAGCTTCAAGTAGAGGTGATAAACCTACCGAGCCCAGTTATAGCTGGTTGCCTGAGAAATGAATAGAAGTTCAGCCTTTTAGCTTCTTAACCCAAACCAGAATTACCCAGACCTGGGCTCAAGAAACTAAAAGAGTTAGCCAACGGAGGTACAGCTCCTTTGGAAAAGATACAACTTTATTAGGAGGTGAAAGATCAAAATTATTTACTAGGTATATTGTTTTAGTGGGCCTAAAAGCAGCCATCTTGTTAGAAAGCGTTAAAGCTCAAACACCTATTATTAACCTTTTATTATGTTATCATATCTTCTCCCCCTAAATATATCAGGCCGCCTCATGCAACCATGAGAGTGACCATGCTAAAATGAGTAATAAGAGGGTACGACCCTCTCCCTGCACATGTGTAAGTCGGAACGGACCTACCACCGACAAATAACCGCCCCCAAATAAAGAGGGAAATGTATAATAAATAAACTACTAGAAAAATATACACCTTAATAATCGTTAACCCTACACAGGAGTGCATACAAGGAAAGACTAAAAGAAAAGGAAGGAACTCGGCAAACACAAGCCTCGCCTGTTTACCAAAAACATCGCCTCTTGTATATTAAAAATAAGAGGTCCCGCCTGCCCTGTGACTCTATGTTTAACGGCCGCGGTATTTTGACCGTGCGAAGGTAGCGCAATCACTTGTCTTTTAAATGAAGACCCGTATGAATGGCATAACGAGGGCTTAACTGTCTCCCCTTTCTAGTCAATGAAATTGATCTCCCCGTGCAGAAGCGGGGATAAAAACATAAGACGAGAAGACCCTATGGAGCTTGAAACCTATGATAGTACACGTCAAACACCTCAACATAAAGAAAAGAACTAAGTGTTTATCTATCAAAGTGTTTTTGGTTGGGGCGACCGCGGGGAAAACAAAACCCCCATGTGGACCGGGAATACTAATTCCTACAACCCTAGAGCTACCGCTCTAAGTAACAGAACATCTGACCTTCAAGATCCGGCAAAGCCGATCAACGGACCGAGTTACCCTAGGGATAACAGCGCAATCCTCTCCCAGAGCCCATATCGACGAGGGGGTTTACGACCTCGATGTTGGATCAGGACATCCTAATGGTGCAGCCGCTATTAAGGGTTCGTTTGTTCAACGATTAAAGTCCTACGTGATCTGAGTTCAGACCGGAGTAATCCAGGTCAGTTTCTATCTATGAATTTGACCTTTTCTATTACGAAAGGACCGAAAAGGAAGGGCCCATACCTAAGGTACGCCCTACCCTTACCTAATGAAAACAACTAAAATAGGTAAAAGGGCATAACCCCTTTAGCCACAGAAAATGGCAAGTTAAGGTGGCAGAACCCGGCGATTGCAAAAGACCTAAGCCCTTTCTATAGAGGTTCAAATCCTCTCCTTAACTATGATTTCAACTCTTACCATCTACATTTTAAACCCCTTAGCCTACATCGTACCTGTTCTATTAGCCGTTGCTTTCCTAACCCTGCTTGAACGAAAAGTCTTAGGATATATACAACTACGAAAAGGGCCAAATATTGTTGGGCCATATGGACTACTTCAACCTATTGCAGACGGTGTTAAACTTTTTATTAAAGAACCAATCCGACCATCAACCTCCTCCCCCCTACTATTTTTAGCCACCCCTATATTAGCACTCACACTAGCCCTCACCCTTTGAGCACCTATGCCAATACCCTACCCCGTAGTTGACCTTAATCTGGGAATCCTCTTTATACTAGCCCTCTCAAGCCTTGCCGTATACTCAATTCTAGGCTCCGGATGGGCATCCAATTCTAAATATGCTCTTGTAGGGGCTCTTCGAGCCGTAGCCCAAACCATTTCATATGAAGTCAGCCTCGGACTGATCTTATTAAACGTCATTATTTTTTCAGGAGGCTTTACGTTACAAACCTTTAACGTAACCCAAGAAGCCACATGACTAATTTTACCAGCCTGACCCTTGGCAGCAATATGATATATTTCAACCCTCGCAGAAACTAACCGTGCCCCTTTTGACCTGACCGAGGGAGAATCAGAACTTGTATCAGGCTTCAACGTAGAATATGCTGGAGGGCCTTTCGCCCTGTTTTTCCTAGCAGAATATGCTAACATCCTCCTTATAAATACATTATCCGCCGTCCTATTCCTGGGAGCATTACATATTCCCCTATTTCCAGAACTAACAGCAATAAACCTTATAACTAAAGCCTCTCTTTTATCAATTGTGTTCCTCTGAGTACGAGCCTCCTACCCACGCTTCCGATACGACCAACTAATACATCTAGTTTGAAAAAATTTCCTCCCCTTAACACTAGCCTTAATTATTTGACATCTAGCCCTTCCAATTGCAACAGCAAGTCTCCCACCACATCTCTAAGCATCCTTAAAGGAGCTGTGCCTGAATTATAGGGCCACTTTGATAGAGTGAAACATGGGGGTTAAAGTCCCCCCATCTCCTTAGAAAAAAGGGATTCGAACCCATCCTCAAGAGATCAAAACTCTTGGTGCTTCCACTACACCACTTTCTAGTAAAGTCAGCTAATTAAGCTTTTGGGCCCATACCCCAAACATGTTGGTTAAACTCCTTCCTTTACTAATGAACCCATATGTCCTTACCACACTTCTATTCAGCTTAGGCCTAGGAACCACCATTACTTTTGCAAGCTCCCACTGATTACTGGCCTGAATAGGCCTTGAAATCAATACACTAGCCATTATTCCACTAATGGCTCAACACCACCACCCACGAGCAGTTGAAGCCACCACCAAATATTTCCTCACACAAGCTACTGCCGCCGCAATAATTTTATTTGCTAGTGCCACCAATGCCTGACTTACAGGTGAATGAGAAATTCAACATATTTCTCACCCAATCCCCGCCCTCGCCACAACAATAGCTTTAGCACTAAAAGTCGGTTTAGCCCCAGTACACTTCTGACTTCCAGAAGTCCTCCAAGGACTAGACCTTACTACCGGACTAATTCTATCAACATGACAAAAACTTGCACCATTTGCGCTAATCCTACAAACACCCTCAACTAACTCAACACTACTAATTATTCTAGGCATTACCTCAACACTAGTAGGCGGCTGAGGAGGTTTAAACCAAACACAACTACGTAAAATCTTAGCATACTCCTCCATCGCACATCTGGGTTGAATAATTCTAGTATTACAATTTAATCCACAATTAACCCTCATAGCCTTATTGACATACTTCATTATAACATTTTCAACATTCGCCGTATTCAAAATTAACTCCTCTACAAATATTAATACCCTGGCAACCTCTTGAGCCAAAACACCTGCCCTAACCGCCCTCACACCCCTAATTCTACTCTCACTGGGCGGACTACCCCCTCTCACGGGCTTTGCACCAAAATGACTCATTTTGCAAGAACTCACTAAACAAGATCTACCCCTAACAGCCACACTCGCAGCTATGACCGCCCTGCTAAGCCTTTACTTCTATCTGCGACTATGCTACGCCATAACACTTACTATTTCACCAAACACAACAATTGGAGTAACACCCTGACGACTAACATCAACCCAACTCACCCTTCCCCTGGCTATCGCAACCATAGCAACATTATCCCTACTTCCCCTAACCCCCACCGCCCTCGCCCTCCTTACTCCCTAAAAAGAGGCTTAGGATAAGACTAGACCAAGGGCCTTCAAAGCCCTAAGCGGGGGTGAAAATCCCCCAGCCCCTGAACATAAGACTTGCGGGACTCTATCCCACATCTTCTGCATGCAAAACAGACACTTTAATTAAGCTAAAGCCTTACTAGATGAGAAGGCCTCGATCCTACAAAATCTTAGTTAACAGCTAAGCACTCAAACCAGCGAGCATTCATCTACCTTTCCCCCGCCTGATAATACAGGTAAAAGCGGGGGAAAGCCCCGGCAGGTATTTAGCCTGCTTCTTCAGATTTGCAATCTGACGTGATAACACCTCAAGACTTGGTAAAGAGAGGACTCGAACCTCTGTCTATGGGGCTACAATCCACCGCTTAAAATCTCAGCCACCTTACCTGTGGCAATCACACGCTGATTTTTCTCAACCAACCACAAAGATATTGGCACCCTTTATTTAGTATTCGGTGCTTGAGCCGGCATGGTCGGCACAGCCCTAAGTCTCCTCATCCGGGCAGAATTAAGTCAACCCGGGGCCCTACTAGGGGACGATCAAATCTACAACGTTATTGTTACGGCACATGCCTTTGTAATAATTTTCTTTATAGTAATACCAATTATGATTGGTGGATTTGGCAACTGACTTATCCCACTAATGATCGGAGCCCCCGATATGGCATTTCCTCGAATAAATAACATAAGCTTTTGACTACTACCCCCCTCATTCCTCCTATTGCTAGCTTCCTCTGGCGTAGAAGCAGGGGCTGGCACAGGGTGAACTGTATATCCCCCTCTTGCAGGCAACCTTGCGCACGCTGGTGCCTCAGTTGATCTGACTATTTTCTCCCTTCACTTAGCAGGTGTCTCCTCAATTCTTGGGGCCATCAATTTTATTACAACTATTATTAACATGAAACCCCCAGCTATTTCCCAGTACCAAACACCTTTATTTGTGTGATCAGTTTTAATTACAGCTGTCCTTCTACTACTCTCCCTGCCCGTGCTTGCGGCTGGTATTACCATGCTACTAACAGACCGAAATCTAAACACTACTTTCTTTGACCCCGCTGGAGGAGGAGACCCTATTCTATACCAGCACTTGTTCTGATTCTTTGGCCACCCCGAAGTATATATTTTAATTTTACCAGGATTTGGTATAATTTCCCACATTGTTGCATACTACTCCGGCAAAAAAGAACCCTTCGGCTATATGGGCATGGTCTGAGCCATAATGGCCATCGGACTACTTGGGTTTATCGTATGAGCCCATCATATGTTCACTGTTGGTATGGATGTGGACACACGAGCTTACTTTACATCCGCCACTATAATTATTGCCATTCCAACAGGTGTAAAAGTATTTAGCTGATTAGCCACACTACATGGCGGGTCAATTAAATGAGAAACCCCACTTCTATGAGCTCTAGGTTTCATCTTCTTATTCACCGTAGGAGGTCTAACAGGCATTGTACTAGCCAATTCTTCATTAGATATTGTACTACATGACACCTATTATGTAGTCGCCCACTTCCATTATGTCCTATCAATAGGAGCTGTATTTGCAATTATGGCCGCCTTCGTCCACTGATTCCCACTATTTTCAGGCTATACTCTCCACAGCACTTGAACAAAAATCCATTTTGGTGTTATGTTTTTAGGAGTTAATGTTACATTCTTCCCCCAACACTTCCTAGGACTTGCAGGCATGCCACGCCGATACTCCGATTATCCAGATGCTTACACCCTATGAAACACAGTATCATCTATGGGCTCCCTCGTATCACTTATTGCAGTTATTATGTTCTTATTTATTATTTGAGAAGCATTCGCTGCTAAACGAGAAGTTCTATCAGTAGAATTAACCACCACAAACGTGGAGTGACTACACGGCTGCCCGCCCCCTTATCACACCTTTGAAGAACCTGCATTCGTTCAAGTTCGATCTAACTAATTCGAGAAAGGGAGGAATTGAACCCCCATATGCTGGTTTCAAGCCAACCACATAACCACTCTGCCACTTTCTTTATAAGACACTGGTAAAATCTAATATCACATTGCTTTGTCAAGGCAAAGTTGTGGGTTAAAATCCCGCGTGTCTTAAGCATAGTCTAGAATGGCACATCCCTCACAACTAGGATTCCAAGACGCGGCCTCACCCGTTATAGAAGAACTACTCCACTTCCACGACCACGCACTGATGATTGTATTTTTAATCAGCACGTTAGTACTTTATATTATTGTAGCAATAGTATCTACTAAGTTAACAAATAAATATATTTTAGATTCGCAAGAAATCGAAATTATCTGAACAGTTCTCCCGGCAGTAATTTTAATTTTAATTGCCCTTCCCTCCCTCCGAATTTTATATCTAATAGATGAAATTAATGACCCACACCTCACCATTAAAGCCATAGGACACCAATGATACTGAAGCTACGAGTATACAGACTATGAAGACCTGGGCTTTGACTCCTATATAATTCCAACACAAGACCTCTTACCGGGGCAATTCCGATTATTAGAAGCAGACCACCGAATAGTAGTACCTGTAGAATCACCCATTCGTATTCTTGTATCCGCCGAAGATGTATTACACTCATGAGCAGTCCCTGCTTTAGGAGTAAAAATGGACGCAGTACCTGGACGTCTAAATCAAACAGCCTTCATTGCCTCACGACCAGGAGTATTTTATGGACAATGCTCAGAAATTTGTGGAGCAAACCATAGCTTCATACCAATTGTAGTGGAAGCAGTCCCCCTAGAACACTTCGAAAACTGATCCTCCCTAATACTTGAAGACGCCTCACTAAGAAGCTAAACCGGGCATAGCGTTAGCCTTTTAAGCTAAAGATTGGTGATCCCCAACCACCCCTAGTGACATGCCTCAACTCAATCCCTCCCCCTGATTTGCTATCATAGTATTTTCATGACTTATTTTCCTAACCGTAATTCCCCCAAAAGTCCTAGCCCACAATTTTCCCAACGACCCTGCGCTACATAGCACAGAAATAACTAAAACAGACTCCTGAAACTGACCATGATACTAAGCTTTTTCGACCAATTTATGAGCCCCACATACTTAGGTATTCCCCTAATTGCCCTAGCAATTAGCCTTCCCTGAATCTTATATCCAACACCATCTAATCGCTGACTAAACAATCGACTCCTAACCCTCCAAGGTTGATTTATTAACCGATTTACGCAACAACTCCTTCTGCCATTAAATGTAGGGGGACACAAGTGAGCCACAATATTCACCTCATTAATAATTTTCCTTATTACCATTAATATGTTGGGCCTATTACCCTACACATTCACCCCAACAACACAACTATCCCTAAATATGGGCTTCGCAGTACCACTCTGACTTGCTACCGTAATCATCGGAATACGAAATCAACCCACACACGCGCTAGGTCACCTTCTGCCAGAAGGGACACCCACGCTACTAATTCCAGTCTTAATTATTATCGAAACAATTAGCCTATTTATTCGACCCTTAGCACTAGGTGTACGACTTACCGCTAATTTAACAGCAGGCCATCTCCTTATTCAACTAATTGCAACCGCTGCCTTCGTCCTTCTACCCCTAATACCAACAGTTGCTATCCTTACAGCCACCCTATTATTCCTGCTAACCCTCCTTGAAGTTGCTGTAGCTATAATTCAAGCTTACGTATTTGTTCTCCTTCTAAGCCTCTATCTACAAGAAAACGTTTAATGGCCCACCAAGCACACGCATACCACATAGTAGACCCAAGCCCCTGACCACTTACGGGCGCAGTAGCCGCCCTTCTAACAACATCTGGCCTTGCTATTTGATTTCACTTCCACTCCACAACATTAATAACTCTCGGCTTAATTCTTATAATTTTGACCATGATCCAATGATGGCGAGACATTATTCGGGAAGGAACCTTCCAAGGACACCACACACCCCCTGTTCAAAAAGGACTACGATATGGAATAGTTCTTTTCATCACATCCGAAGTCTTCTTTTTCCTAGGATTCTTCTGAGCCTTCTATCACGCTAGTTTAGCACCAACCCCCGAATTAGGAGGCTGCTGACCTCCCACAGGTATTATTACGCTAGATCCCTTCGAAGTCCCCCTGCTTAATACCGCCGTACTATTAGCCTCCGGTGTAACAGTTACATGAGCCCATCACAGCATTATAGAAGGTGAGCGCAAACAAGCAATTCAATCCCTCACATTAACTATTATCTTAGGCTTTTACTTCACATTTCTTCAGGCCATAGAGTATTATGAAGCCCCCTTCACAATTGCCGACGGAGTATACGGCTCTACTTTCTTCGTAGCCACCGGCTTCCATGGACTACATGTTATCATTGGCTCCACATTTCTAGCCGTCTGCTTAATTCGACAGGCCCAATATCACTTTACATCCGAACACCACTTCGGCTTTGAAGCTGCAGCATGATACTGACATTTCGTAGACGTTGTCTGACTATTCCTATACATCTCTATCTACTGATGAGGATCTTAATCTTTCTAGTACTAAGTTAGTATGAGTGGCTTCCAACCACCTGGTCTTGGTTAAAATCCAAGGAAAGATAATGAATCTCATTTCAACAATTATAATTATTGCCATCCTTCTTTCCACTATCCTTACTATTGTTTCATTCTGACTTCCTCAATTAAACCCAGACTATGAAAAATTATCCCCATACGAATGCGGTTTCGACCCCCTAGGATCAGCCCGCCTCCCATTCTCCCTCCGATTTTTTCTTGTTGCCATCCTATTCCTGCTCTTCGACCTGGAAATTGCCCTCCTTCTCCCTCTCCCCTGAGGGGATCAACTTGCTAACCCCCTCTTCACATTCAGCTGAGCAACAGCCGTCTTAGTTCTACTTACTTTAGGATTAGTTTATGAATGAACACAAGGGGGCCTAGAATGAGCCGAATAGGCATTTAGTTTAAGTTAGAACACTTGATTTCGGCTCAAGAAATTGTGGTTCAAGTCCACAACTACCTAATGACCCCTGTTCACTTCTCATTCTCCTCAGCCTTTATCTTAGGACTAATGGGCCTAGCATTCCACCGAACCCACCTTCTCTCAGCCCTTCTCTGCTTAGAAGGTATGATACTTTCTTTATTCATTGCCCTATCCCTCTGGGCCCTTCAATTAGATGCCACAGGCTACTCAACATCCCCTATACTTCTACTAGCATTTTCGGCATGTGAAGCCAGTGCCGGCCTAGCTCTACTAGTAGCAACTGCTCGCACACACGGAACAGACCGACTACAAAGCCTAAATCTCCTACAATGTTAAAAATTCTTGTACCAACCATTATGCTCTTCCCAACAGCCTGATTAACCCCCGCCAAATGACTTTGACCTACCTCCCTTGGCCAAAGCCTAATTATTGCTCTCTTAAGCCTACAATGACTTATTAACCCGTCAGAAACAGGATGACTTACTCTAAATACTCTCATAGCTACCGACCCATTGTCCACACCTCTACTAGTACTCACTTGCTGATTATTACCACTAATAATCATTGCTAGCCAAAACCACATTTCCCCTGAACCAATTAGCCGTCAACGAACATATATTATACTACTAACATCACTACAACTATTCCTTATTTTAGCCTTTGGGGCCACCGAGATTACCATATTTTATATTATATTTGAGGCTACTCTAGTACCCACACTAATTATTATTACCCGATGAGGTAATCAAACAGAACGTCTCAATGCAGGTACCTATTTTCTATTTTATACCCTCGCAGGCTCCCTCCCCCTCCTTGTAGCCCTCCTTATGCTCCAAAATGACGCTGGCACCCTATCAATACTCACTCTCCCTTACACTAAACCCATATACCTTTTAACATACGGGGATAAAATCTGATGAGCGGGCTGCCTACTAGCCTTTCTAGTCAAAATACCTCTGTATGGCGTCCATCTATGACTACCTAAAGCACACGTTGAAGCCCCAGTCGCCGGATCAATAGTACTTGCCGCCGTCCTCCTTAAACTAGGAGGCTACGGAATAATGCGAATTATAATTATACTAGATCCCCTATCAAAAGAAATAGCATACCCATTCATCATTCTAGCCCTTTGGGGAATTATTATGACGGGATCAATCTGCCTCCGACAAACCGACCTAAAATCCCTCATCGCCTACTCATCAGTAAGCCACATAGGCCTTGTAGCAGGCGGTATTTTAATCCAAACACCCTGAGGATTTACGGGAGCACTAATTTTAATAATTGCCCACGGCCTTGCATCCTCCGCTCTATTCTGTCTGGCCAATACCAATTATGAACGAACACACAGTCGAACAATAGTTCTAGCCCGAGGCCTACAAATAATTCTCCCCCTTATAACGACATGATGATTTATTGCCAGCCTAGCCAATCTTGCCCTACCCCCACTACCTAATCTAATAGGAGAACTAATAATTATTACTTCCCTATTTAATTGATCTTGATGAACCCTGGCCTTAACAGGGACCGGAACTTTAATTACCGCAGGCTACTCCCTCTACATATTCTTAATAACACAACGTGGGCCCCTCCCACCCCACATTATTGCTATAGACCCGTCTCACACCCGAGAACACCTGCTCATAGCCCTTCACCTTATTCCACTTCTCCTAATCATCTTAAAACCCGAGCTAATCTGAGGTTGAACCGCCTGTAGATATAGTTTAACAAAAACATTAGATTGTGATTCTAAAAACAGAGGTTAAAATCCCCTTATCCACCGAGAGAGGCCCGATGGCAGCGAGGAATGCTAATCTTCCGCCCCCTTGGTTAAACTCCAAGGCTCACTCGGGCTCCTAAAGGATAACAGCTCATCCGTTGGTCTTAGGAACCAAAAACTCTTGGTGCAAATCCAAGTAGCAGCTATGCACCCAACCACGCTAACAATCAGCTCCAGCCTTCTAGTAATTTTTACACTACTGATCTTCCCTCTAGTCACCACCCTAAGCCCAAACCCCCAACACAGCGAATGGGCTTTATCCCACGTAAAAACCGCTGTAAAAACAGCATTTCTAGTTAGCCTAATCCCCCTATGCCTCTTTCTTAATGAAGGGGTAGAAACAATTGTAACCAACTGAACTTGAATAAATACAAACACCTTTGACATCAACCTTAGCTTTAAATTCGACCACTACTCCATTATCTTTATCCCCATTGCCCTATATGTTACTTGATCAATTCTAGAATTTGCATCCTGATATATACACGCAGACCCCAACATAAATCGATTCTTCAAATATCTACTCACTTTCCTTGTGGCCATAATTATTCTAGTATCAGCCAACAACATATTTCAACTATTTATTGGGTGAGAGGGTGTAGGCATTATGTCTTTTTTACTAATTGGCTGATGATATGGCCGAGCAGACGCTAACACCGCAGCTTTACAAGCAGTATTATATAACCGAGTCGGAGACATCGGACTAATCCTAAGCATGGCTTGACTCGCAACAAACCTAAACTCCTGAGAAATACAACAAATATTTTCAATATCCAAAGATTTTGACCTGACCTTGCCCCTACTAGGATTAATTTTAGCCGCCACAGGTAAATCAGCACAATTTGGACTTCACCCCTGGCTACCTTCCGCTATGGAAGGTCCTACACCGGTCTCTGCCCTACTACACTCCAGCACTATAGTTGTAGCAGGAATTTTTCTCCTTATCCGACTAAGCCCCCTTATAGAAAATAACCAAACAGCCCTAACAGCCTGCCTATGCCTAGGAGCTCTTACCACCCTATTTACTGCTGCCTGTGCCCTCACCCAAAATGACATTAAAAAAATTGTAGCATTCTCTACATCAAGTCAACTAGGCCTAATAATAGTAACAATCGGATTAAACCAACCTCAACTAGCATTTCTCCACATTTGCACACACGCTTTCTTCAAAGCCATACTATTCCTATGCTCTGGGTCCATTATTCACAGCCTAAATGATGAACAAGACATCCGAAAAATAGGAGGAATACACCACCTAACCCCCTTCACATCGTCTTGCCTAACAATTGGAAGCCTTGCACTCACAGGTACACCCTTCCTTGCAGGATTTTTCTCCAAAGACGCCATCATTGAAGCCCTAAACACATCACACATCAACGCCTGAGCCCTCGTACTTACCCTTTTAGCCACATCCTTTACTGCTGTCTACAGCCTACGAGTTGTTTTCTTTGTATCTATAGGCTTCCCCCGATTCCCAGCAATATCCCCTATTAATGAAAATAACCCCGCAGTCATTAACCCTATCAAACGCCTTGCCTGAGGAAGCATTGTAGCAGGACTATTAATTACCTCAAACATCATTCCCCTTAAAACCCCTGTAATAACAATGCCCACAACCCTTAAACTAGCTGCTCTAGCTGTAACCGCAATCGGACTATTTACTGCCCTAGAACTGGCCTCCTTAACCAACAAACAATTTAAAACAACACCTCAATTACCACTCCACCACTTCTCTAATATACTTGGCTACTTCCCAGCCGTCGTCCACCGATTGGCCCCAAAACTTAGCCTACTCATAGGACAATTAGTGGCCAGCCAAATGGTAGATCAAACATGACTAGAAAAAGTAGGCCCAAAAGCAGTAATTACAACAAACATCCCAATAGTAACTACTACAAGCAATATTCAACAAGGTATAATTAAAACTTACCTCACCCTATTCTTCCTAACACTAGTTTTAATAACCTTACTTATAATTCCCTAAACTGCTCGAAGAGCCCCTCGACTTAAACCGCGAGTTAGTTCCAAAACTACAAACAAAGTTAAAAGCAAGACCCAAGCACTAATTAATAGCATACTACCCCCAAAAGAATACATTAGTGCAACCCCTCCTGTATCCCCAGAAAGAGCAGAAAACTCTTTCAGCTCATCCACAGGCACCCAAGAAGCCTCATATCATCCACCTCAAAATCACCCACAAAAAATCCCAACCACTACCAAATAACCAGCTACATATCCTAAAACCGAACGATCCCCCCAGCTCTCAGGGTAAGGCTCAGCAGCTAAAGCTGCTGAATAAGCAAACACCACAAGCATCCCACCCAAATAAATTAAAAACAACACCAAAGATAAAAAAGAGCCCCCATATCCCACCAACACACCACACCCAACCCCTGCTACTCCCACTAAACCCAAAGCAGCAAAGTACGGAGAAGGGTTAGAAGCTACAGCGACTAGCCCTAAAACAAGCCCAAATAAAAATAAAGACATAAGATAGGTCATAATTCCTGCCCGGACTCTAACCAGGACTAATGACTTGAAAAACCACCGTTGTTATTCAACTACAAGAACAATTAATGGCCAGCCTTCGAAAAACCCACCCACTTCTAAAAATTGCAAACGATGCACTAGTTGATCTACCTGCCCCATCAAATATCTCTATCTGATGAAATTATGGCTCACTACTAGGACTCTGCTTAATTACCCAAATCCTTACAGGATTATTCTTAGCTATACATTACACCTCAGATATTTCCACTGCCTTCTCATCAGTCACCCATATTTGCCGAGACGTAAACTACGGCTGACTAATTCGAAACATACATGCCAACGGAGCATCCTTCTTTTTCATCTGCATTTATCTACACATTGGTCGAGGACTTTATTATGGTTCTTACCTGTATAAAGAAACCTGAAACATCGGCGTAGTACTGTTATTATTAGTAATAGCAACCGCCTTTGTAGGCTACGTCCTTCCCTGAGGACAAATATCATTCTGAGGGGCTACCGTCATTACAAACCTAATGTCTGCTGTTCCCTATGTAGGAGGTGAACTAGTCCAATGAATTTGAGGAGGATTCTCAGTTGACAACGCCACACTAACACGATTCTTTGCCTTCCACTTTTTACTACCGTTTATCGTTGCAGCCGCCACAGTTATTCACCTCCTTTTTCTACATGAGACAGGATCCAACAACCCAGCAGGCATTAACTCTGACGCAGACAAAATTTCATTCCATCCCTATTTCTCCTACAAAGACCTCCTAGGGTTTGTTGTTCTTCTACTATCACTCACCTCATTAGCACTATTTGCCCCCAATCTTTTAGGAGACCCAGACAATTTTACCCCAGCTAATCCCCTAGTAACCCCTCCCCACATTAAACCAGAATGATACTTCTTATTTGCATATGCAATTTTACGATCTATTCCAAACAAATTAGGAGGAGTACTAGCTTTATTATCCTCAATTCTAGTATTAATAGTAGTTCCAATTCTACACACCTCTAAACAACGAGGACTCACATTCCGACCTCTTACCCAATTCCTTTTCTGAACTCTTGTAGCAGACGTAGCTATTCTTACATGAATTGGAGGTATACCAGTAGAACACCCCTTCATCATTATTGGACAAGTAGCATCCTTCCTCTATTTCTTCTTATTTCTAGTCCTTACCCCTATTGCAGGCTTTATAGAAAATAAAGCCCTTGAATGAAACTGCCCTAGTAGCTCAGCGTTTAGAGCGCCGGTCTTGTAAGCCGGACGCCGGAGGTTAAAATCCCCCCTAGTGCTTCAAAGAAAGGAGATTTTAACTCCTACCCCTAACTCCCAAAGCTAGGATTCTAAATTAAACTATTCTTTGCCGGACCACGCCCCACCCCTCTTAAATGTCACCCTATGTACAATATACACATATGTATTAACACCATTAATCGAAATTAACCATTCAAGTAAAATAATAACTAAATATTAGACATAACCCATGTATCTAAATTCAGAATATATTGAAGTAGAAATTTTTGACTTATAATGATTAACATATCATTTAAGACCACATTCATATTATCGTCTCAACATATTAACGTACTAACTTACTTAATGTAGTAAGAAACCACCAAAAGTGATTTCTTAATGCATACTCTTATTGATGGTCAGGGACAGAAATTGTGGGGGTTTCACTTAGTGAACTATTCCTGGCATTTGGTTCCTACTTCAGGTTCACAAATTGATTACAGCTCATACCAGAATGGTCTTTTGTACATAAGTTAATGGTGGAGTACTAATTACCAATAACCCACCATGCCGGGCGTTCAAGCTAAGGGGCATTTGGTTCTCTTTTTTGTCTTCCTTTCACTTGACATTACAGAGTGCGCACGGTTATAAAAAATAAGGTGGAACTGGATCTTGAATGAGTAAATTAAGTTCATGGTGGTAAGTCATATGTTTAAATTATTGCATATATAGATTTCAAGAGCATAAGGTGTAATTATTTCTCCTAATATATCTAAGATGCCCCCCGGCTTACGCGCGTTAAACCCCCCTACCCCCCAACGCTCCTGGGATCACTATCATTCTTGTAAACCCCCCGTAAACAAGAAAAACCCTAGTAACGTTTTTATAGCCCTATTTTCATTTATATACATTATTAAAATATTGCACAAA